ATAAATCGATTGAAACCTTAGATTCATACTAGAACCACGATGATTGAATAAAGCCCCCAACCCAAGCTAAGCCCAAAGGTTCTCTGAGTAAGAACCATTGGATCATCACTTATTCACTGAATAGGTGAAATGACTTGACTCAAAATCCAGATAAACTTTTGTATTTGTCTGTTGATCAAAATAAGCAAACAAATAAGCATAAAAAGAATTTTGAAAGAAGAACAATCCTTCGCTTTATAATTATTAAATATTAAATCCTTAGAAATTTTTGAGTCCGGTCACGAGGTCTGAATAGTAGGTATGAATCATAGTTCAAATATTCCTTTTCTTGATCTATTTCATTCCATATATTCCGTGCTCCGGATACTACAATCAATATCCGACGAGGCAGAACCCATCTCTTTCAAGATGACAGACCCATTCTCTGTATTATCAATAGGATCAATTATAACAAGTCACACACTCATATTCCGGAAATACCGAAACAAAGGAATTTCGCGGTCGAACTGCCGGAAGGGCCTATAAATCCTAGTCCTAAGTGATTCAGTTTGGATTGAAAAGCCCGGACTTAGTGATTCTTATGGACCTAATTCATTGAAATTCCATCCAATAAAACAGAAGAGTTATAAATCTCCAAAATAATAGATAGGAATACCGCAAATAGAGCCATTGCGACACCCATCAAGGGGGTAGTTCCCCATCCAGGAGCTACTTTACCATATTCCGAATTCAATGGTTTCAATAAATTTCCTAGACCTGTTTGTCTTGGTCTTGGACCAGATCTAGAATTACCCTCAACGGTTTGTGTAGCCATAAATCCTATTGCATTGGTTGAGATCTGTTGACTTTGTATACCATTCCGTTGTAAATAAACGATCTTATCATAGATCCATTGTGGTCTTGAAATTATATAATAATGGAAACAGCAACCCTAGTCGCCATCTTTATATCTGGTTTACTTGTAAGTTTTACCGGGTACGCCTTATATACCGCTTTTGGGCAACCCTCTCAACAACTAAGAGATCCATTCGAGGAACACGGGGACTAGTAGAAGTAAAGTAATGAGCCTCCCAGTATGGGGAGGCTCATTACTTTACTTCTACTTCAATTGAGATAATAAAAAATCATTTTTTAGTCGGAACCTTAGGTGGTTCTCGAAAAAAGATAGCGAAAAAAATGATTCCTAGAGTCGAGACTAAGAGGAATGTATAAACCAATGCTTCCATAAATAAATTTGATCGTGGTTTACAATTATAGCTTCCACACCTGTTCATTTGGTTTGGGATTATCTCCCAAAAAAAGAAAAGACAAAAGTCAAATAAAAAGCAGCGATTTAGCTAAAAATTTCTCTCGTAACCTATATAAAAAAAAAATCACAAAAATACAATAGAGGCGAAAGATACCAGATCAATGTTGTATCAGACTGCCTGTCTCCTTGTAGTAGGATCCCCAAGTTTTTGGAATGCTCCAAATTCCACTTGAGCATCCAAATCCGGGTCAATACCAGCAAAAACATCTCTGAACAAGGTTCTAGCTCCATGCCAAATGTGTCCGAAAAAGAAGAGCAAAGCAAATGAAGCATGCCCAAAAGTGAACCAACCTCTCGGACTGCTACGAAAAACACCATCGGATTTCAAAGTAGCACGATCTAATTCAAAAATTTCACCTAATTGAGCGCGTCTAGCATATTTTTTCACAGTTGCAGGATCATTATAACTGACTCCATTGAGTTCGCCGCCAAAGAACTCAACAGTTACTCCTACTTGCTCGACACTATACTTAGATTCTGCCCTTCTAAAAGGCACATCGGCTCTCACAATTCCGTCTCCATCTACCAAAACCACTGGAAATGTTTCAAAAAAGGTAGGCATACGACGTACAAAAAGCTCACGCCCCTCTTTATCTCTAAAGATAGGATGCCCTAACCATCCAACAGCTATTCCATCCCCGTTGTCCATTGAGCCCGCTCTGAATAATCCCCCTTTTGCTGGATTATTGCCGATGTAATCATAAAAAGCTAATTTTTCGGGAATTTTAGACCAAGCTTCTGATAAACTCTGATTTTCCGCTAGTCCGGCACCAACCCTTCGATATATTTCTTGTTGGAAGTATCCCTGATCCCATTGATAACGAGTGGGGCCAAATAATTCGATGGGGGTAGTTGCTGAACCATACCACATAGTTCCTGCAACAACAAAAGCTGCAAAAAAGACAGCAGCAATACTACTGGAAAGGACAGTTTCAATATTACCCATACGTAATCCTTTGTATAGGCGTTGGGGCGGACGGACACTAAGATGAAATAGGCCCGCTAATATGCCCAATGTCCCCGCTGCAATATGATGAGAGGCTATCCCTCCCGGAACAAAAGGGTCAAAACCTTCTACGCCCCACGCAGGACTTACAGATTGTACTTTTCCCGTTAGTCCATAAGGGTCGGACACCCATATTCCAGGACCATATAAGCCTGTTACATGAAATGCACCAAACCCAAAGCAAGCTAACCCTGAAAGAAATAAATGAATTCCAAAAATCTTGGGCAAATCCAAAGAAGGTTTTCCTGTACGTTCATCACGGAATATTTCTAGATCCCAATACACCCAATGCCAGATGGCTGCCAAGAAGCACAAGCCAGAAAACACAATATGCGCTCCGGCCACACCTTCGTAACTCCAAATACCCGGATTTGTTACAGTCCCTCCTGTGATACTCCAACCGCCCCATGAATTGGTTATTCCTAAACGAGTCATGAAGGGTATAACGAACATACCCTGTCTCCACATTGGATCAAGAACGGGGTCAGAGGGATCAAAAACTGCTAATTCGTATAGAGCCATTGAACCTGCCCACCCAGAAACTAGAGCTGTATGCATTATATGGACAGCAAGCAATCGACCGGGATCATTCAATACGACAGTATGAACACGATACCAAGGCAAACCCATTAAAATACCCCTTTATCAAAGAAAACTAGACACTATGTAACTTTATCGCATTGGAAAAGACTATGCTATAGACTTCTGCTTTTCAGTGGATTATTTCGGAGCAAGGGTTCATATTTATTTTATTCCATTTTGTTGGTAATAATGGAACAATTCTGTTCGTAGGAACAAAGAAAAGCAGATCTATTCTATACCCGATAAGTACCAATACGCAATGGGAGGATTGGCCCCCTTTATCTATGCATTTGTTCATAGAAACTTGTTCGGCATTCGAACAGCCATAAGATTTTTCTTTTATTCGTCTTCCTATACGAACTTTTCAATCTTCTGAAAACAATAAGTTACGTTTCCACATTAAAGTTAAATCTAATACTTAACTCTTTTGTCTTTGCATTTGATGCCTATTGGTGTTCCAAAAGTACCCTTTCGGAGTCCGGGAGAGGAGGATGCAGTTTGGGTTGACGTATAGTGCGACTTGTCAGCCATATTGGGTCATATGGGATTTCCCCGTTCTCGCCCCCGATCGAGATACCCCTGCTTCGCCAAAAAATTGATTAAAACATCAAGAATTTGGAGCGTGAAGTGCAATTAGATCAATTTTTGAGGGATCAATAGTAATATTTTCAATTAGAATAATTTATGGTTGGCTTGGCTGGACCAAGAAAATGAAGTATCCAGGCTCCGTTCAGAAAACACTCACCTTCACTTGGTAAGGTAATATGGGTATGATTACCACTTGTATCATAAAAGCTTCCTAACTTATACCCTATCAGCGATCTCAAACTGCTAATCAATGAAAAAATATGATGACTACATCAATCAAAAGAAGGAAGTAAATGAATTGGAAAAAGGTCGTATCAAAAATAAGCGGTATTTAGATCATTTGTTCTATATGTACAAATAGAAATCGGTTAGATCTTTACCCGGAGTAGAGCATAAACCTAAAAAAATTGAGGAGGCCCATTCAGGAACAAGAAAATTACATCGTAATTTGGAGATGAAACAATACATCAATGAGAGGTTAATTTGAGATAAGTTTATAGGAGGTATAAAAAAAGTCCTTCTATAATATAAACCAGCACATTGATTTTTTTTGAGCCGTATGCATTCAAAGGTGCGTGTACGGTTCTTAGGGGATGAAATTTTGTCCTATCCTAATCAACCGACTTTATCGAGAAAGATTACTTTTTTTAGGCCAAGAAGTTGATAGCGAGATCTCGAACCAACTTATTGGTCTCATGGTATATCTCAGTATAGAGGATGAGACCCGGGATCTTTATTTGTTTATAAACTCGCCCGGCGGATGGGTAATACCCGGAGTAGCTATTTATGATACTATGCAATTTGTGCCACCCGATGTACATACAATATGCATGGGATTAGCCGCTTCAATGGGCTCTTTCATTCTGGTCGGAGGAGAAATTACCAAACGTCTAGCATTCCCTCACGCTTGGCGCCAATGAGTTTTTTTATTGGATAGAAATAAAGAAGACTATGCCTTCGCCGTATGGAATATGAATAAGAATATTGAGTAATAATAGCATGGCATTTCGAGTTCGGTATGGGCAAACCATTAATTATTGTTTTTCATAACATGAGATTGTGTATCGGGAGAGTAGTATGAGACAAAAGATATTTCCGATTTTCTTATCTATCGGGAGTTCATTTCAGCGTCACAATTTTTTGTTTTCACACCAGAATTCTTTTTCTAATAGTTATGTTGAGTACTAAAAAAAAACAAGATAATTTTTCCTTCTTTGATTCTTTGATCGGATCAAAAAGAAACTTTGGGATTGCTGAATCACAGACGAGAAAAATTCTAAATTCAATATCGAAAGCAACGGAACCATCATAGTATTTTTTAACTCCACCGAAAGGAAGGGTGGTAAATGGATCACTTAACGATCTGGATTTGATAGATCCTATTTCTCTTTTTCGCGCTGGAAGCGAAAGATAAATTCCATTGTGGAGCCGTATGCAATGCACAATAAATGCCTGTACGGTTGGTCAATCCTATATCTATAGATATTTTTTATTCTTCTTGTTATTCTTTATCTCTTTCCTTCGCCCGATCATATGAGATAGAGGAATACTTCGTTATTTGATATCATCAGGGTAATGATCCACCAACCTGCTAGTTCTTTTTATGAGGCACAAACGGGAGAGTTTGTCCTAGAAGCGGAAGAACTGCTGAAACTTCGCGAAACCCTCACCAGGGTTTATGTACAAAGAACGGGCAACCCCCTGTGGGTTGTATCCGAAGACATGGAAAGGGACGTTTTTATGTCAGCAACAGAAGCCCAAGCTCATGGAATTGTTGATCTTGTAGCAGTCGAAAATACGGGGGATCTTGTGTAAATCTTTGATTCCACCTCCAATAATAAATAATTCGAATGAACTGCGATTTTATATTTTATTTTCTTACCAGGTTAAATTAAAATAAGGTAAAATTTGAATTAGAGAATAGAAGAAGTTCATAATCATCTGGTTAGGAGCGATCTAAACCAACCCTTTTTGTATACGATTCATCATGCCAACTATTAAACAACTTATTAGAAACACAAGACAGCCAATCAAAAATGTCACAAAATCCCCCGCTCTTCGGGGATGTCCTCAGCGTCGAGGAACATGTACTAGGGTGTATGTGTGACTCGTTCAGATCATGAGCTGGAATAAAAAAGGAAATATTTTCCCAGTATCAATGACTAGGAAGGAATTCTTTCATTCATTATCTAAAAAAAGACCTCCGTTGCGTATGAAATTTATTTATGGTTTCCATTGGTGCAAATCCAATCACCTTAATAGGAGATGATAAGCAATTCCCCTTTGGTAGCAAATGGTTATCCATTAAGCGGGGACTTTAGTATTTAAGAAGCAGAAAAGTAGTACTCTCGCTCTTGCACGAACGGCTTAATAGGGTCAGCTACCTAGCCAACTTTCATAATTAAATGCCGTTACTGTATGGGTAGATCTCATTGTGAAAAGATCTATTATTGAACAATTCATGGGTAGAGTCAAAGAATGTGAACTGTACAAGTTACTACTAACATTGCTTAAATTAAATGGGGAAGCGACTCCGGTGTATAGAGAGAACCTCACCGTTTACGAAGTAACCATAGAAACGATGGAACCCGCTATTTTTTTATCCATTTACCTTTAACTACTTAATTTATACTTTGTTTGATACTAAAACTCGATCTTAAATTGAAAATTGAGTTTTTTTGATACCTAGTAGCGATACAATTTCAATTTTTTATTTCGAGGTGAAATGCCCGTAAAAAATCGTGGTTGGGAAGGTCAGAGTAGCAAAAGCCATTGGAATTTTTATTTTATACATCGGAAGAATCCGTTTTGTTATTAATAGACCGGGAAAGGGAAAAAGAATAACTAAAAGAAAATAAATCAATTAGTTATTCATTAAAGTTTAAATTAATTCAATGACCAGAATTAGACGAGGATATATAGCACGGAGACGTAGAACAAAAATTCGTTTATTTGCATCAACTTTTCGAGGGGCCCATTCAAGACTTACTCGAACTATTATTCAACAAAAAATAAGAGCTTTGGCTTCTTCTCATCGAGATAGGGGCAGACAAAAGAGAAATTTTCGTCGTTTATGGATCACTCGGATAAATGCAGTAATTCGAGAGATTAGGGTATCCTATAGTTATAGTAGATTCATAAATGATCTGTACAAGAGGCAGTTGCTTCTTAATCGTAAAATACTTGCACAAATAGCCATATCAAATACAAATTGTCTTTACACGATTTCCAACGAGATCATTAAATAAGAGATTGGGGGGAATCCGCCGGAATGATTTAAAGTAAAGAAACAGAGGTCCCCGGAGCTTTTTCTCCGGGAAGGTTTAGTAAAAATTGATTATGATATGATAAAGTAGTAAAAATAAACGAACACCTTTCAATAAAAAAATATTTTCGATATGATAAAGTAGTAAAAATAAACGAACACCTTTCAATAAAAAAATATTTTCGATTTTTTTTACGACGTGTCAATCCAATCTGAATTCTCGAATTTTTCGAACAAAATATCAACCCCGGTTGGGATTCGGATTGGAATTTTGATTCAATCAATTGAGAAGTAATCCTATTTCTTTCGCGTTCGAGGACCTGTAGTTCTAGGAGTAGACTCAGTTCTCTCAAATTGTTTCTCATTATTAAGAAAAGGTAACGAAGATAAAATACGAGCTTGTTTTATAGCAGTAGTAATTAATCGTTGTTGTTTCAAAGTCAATCTATTCACTCGTCTAGATAATATTTTTCCTTGCTCACTAATAAATCGACTAATTAAACTCATGTTTCTATAATCAATTCGATCCCCCGATCCGATTGGGGGCAAACGCCTACGAAAAGATCGCTTGGATTTAAGAAAAAGCTTGGATTTATCCATGGTTTATTCCTTATCTCTAAAATCCTATTTCTTAATTCTCATTTTTGATTTGACAGAAATAGGAGTTGATTGGTTTATGGTTTTTTGAATATTATTATATGTAATTTTTACAGATTTGGTCCACTTTCGTGAAGGGAGGGTACAAACACGCTCTATTTTTTTATCTCCCCATGAATCGTATGTTTGTAACAATAGGGACAGAATTTTCTCAATTCCAATCGACTAGGCGTATTGTGTCGATTCTTTTGGGTAATATATCTAGAAATGCCTGGTGATTCCTTATTAATATCGTTTCGGACACAACTGTTACATTCCAAAATAACTCTTATTCTGGCATCTTTACCCTTGGCCATGAACCTCCTTTAAATTTTGGATTCACTCAATTCTTTCATTTTCGATCCAAAACGAAAAAAAAAAGAAGTTGCTGACCCGAAATCAAATTATGTTATGAAAGATTTCGTTGCAATCAATAAAGAAAAATTAAGAATAAGTAATACAAAGATTTCTAACTATCAATATAATCTCAGCATAGTATTTCGTTTAAGTATCTCGTATGATTTTGTTGCCCTCGACCCGATTTCCAGTTCCGTCGTTCTCCCTCCATTAATTCGAGCCAAAAAGTTTCAATGCGATTGCGATTGACTCCACTTTTTTATCTTTCTGCGATTGACTCCACTTTTTTATCTTTCTTTAAAAACTACCAAAAGACCAAAACAAAGAAAGAAAAGGGGGATTAGTCACAGACAATTTATCTCTAATCTTCTTAAGTCCTTCGCATGCCAATAACTAGAATGAAAAAAAGGGGAATGTCAACGCATCCGGGAATAAGCGATTGATCTCTATCAATAAACCTGCCAAAGAACCGAACCATAGAGTACTTAGCACAGGTGCCACAGAGAGATATGTTTTTATATCTCGCATTGAAAATCCTCCTTTTTTATTGTATTGTAATACATATATGATTAGATGCATATGTAGTTAAGGATCGCTTGTATTTGTACGTGAAATTCCTAACTAAAATGGATATATAAAATTACCCAGTAGATTAGATTTTCCTTTCCTTACAAGAACAAGAATCTTTCCTTTTTCGGAACATTACCACTAAAGTTTTATTTATATGTTGGGTTTCATTTCATATGTATATAATTCTTTTTTTATTATATGTTATATGAGCCATGAGACCAAAACTAATAACTGACAAGAACATTTGTATATCAATGGAGTAAATAATGATGTGGAAAACAAGACGTGGATTCTCTACAATGACACTGTAGTCCAATTTAATTGAAAGGGATGTAGCGCAGCTTGGTAGCGCGTTTGTTTTGGGTACAAAATGTCACGGGTTCAAATCCTGTCATCCCTACCTATTACTTATCCTATGGGCATTAACGAAGGATCAATAGCGATCAATGAAAATGAAATTGGACATACCTAATCTTTGAGTTTATGATATGATACTATAAACGCGTGCAAAATTTATGGGGGTCCAATTAAAATCCTTTTCTTTACGATCTTATCGAGTGTGATAAGAAAGCGCTCTTAGTTCAGTTCGGCAGAACGCGGGTCTCCAAAACCCGATGTCGTAGGTTCAAATCCTACAGAGCGTGGTTTCACTCTTCTTATTCTTATTCTTAGGTCGAGAATTACAATAAAATTACTTTATTGACTTGAAAAGCAATCTGAATTTGACCTCCTCCTTATCTTTAATCCGCAGGAGGTCAATCAAAGAAAAAGAGATGTTTGTTACTTAATCAAAGGTCCAACTGATCCCCACGCCTATATTGTAAATATGCAGTTACGAATAATCCAGCCAAAGTAATAGGAATTAGACCTAACACGATTCCAAATAGTAAAACTTCAATCATTTTAACTTGTTTGAAAGAGGAAAAAGGGGTAGGTAATATCTATTTCTAAATATTAATCCAAATCAATCATGAATCTCAATAACCAAGAATTTACAATTGCCATGGGAGTAACTATAATCGGGACTCCCACAAAAACATTTTTTTTTTGAATTTTTCATTCAATCAATTTCAAATAAGTCGTATCTTGTTCAGCCCAATAAATAGAGCTGAGGTTATAGTTAAAGCCGCCAGTAGAAAACCGAAATAACTAGTTATTGTAGGCATGAAAAAGCTAACTGAGATACATTTTATTTATACATATGCTTATGAAACACTTACCTAATTTTCTATTTTTATAGATACGAAGATAATAAAAAAGACCAATTGACAAAAAAAGTCCCAATGGAATTGAAAGTTTTTGCTTTTTGAGTCATTATTCATTATAAATAAGTGGCACTAATAAAGATCAAGTAACATAAGTAAAAAAAAAGCTTAATTCATTATCTATGACATCTACCGATCGCAAAATTCCGGATTCATTGAGCAACCCTTGACTTCTGGAGTCAAATAATAGTAATAAGAATTTTGTCATGGAACAAGAAAAAGGGAAACTCTCCGTGAATCACTATGAAATAAATAAAATTTTGAAAATCCTTTCTATTTTCGTCGTTTATACTCTTTTTAAATAGAGTATTGACTCTATTTTCGATTTTGGAACAAATGGCCTTCTAACAAAAATACCCTTTTATTTGAACTCGTTATATTCAGTAGTAGTAGGTTCGTTAATTGCACATAATATCTCGAAT